GTCCCTGTAGCTTAACTCAAAGCATGGCACTGAAGCCGCCAAGATGGGCATCAACCCCCAGAGACAAAAGACTTAGTCCTAACCTTACAGTTAATTGTCGTCCGACGCATACATGCAAGTATCCGCACCCCAGTGCAACAAGCCCTTACCCCTTACCAAGACAAAAGGAGCAGGTATCAGGCTCGCCCCTCCTCCGTAGCCCAAGACACCAAGCTCAGCCACACCCCCACGGGCACGCAGCAGTAGCCAACATTAAGCCATAGGCGCAAGCCTGACTTAGCCAGGACAAACCCCAGGGCTGGTAAATCTTGTGCCAGCCACCGCGGTTACACAAGAGGCCCAAATTAACTGCCCCCGGCGTAAAGAGTGGCCCCAGACTATCGCACACAACTAAGGCCAAACCCAAACCCAAGCCGTCACAAGCCCAAGGTCTCCCGAAGCCCAATCCAAAACTAGCCTTAGCCCCGACGACCCACCCCACCCCACTAAAGCTAGGACACAAACTGGGATTAGATACCCCACTATGCCTAGCCCTAAATCACGATGCCAACCCTACCCAAGCATCCGCCTGAGAACTACGAGCACAAACGCTTAAAACTCTAAGGACTTGGCGGTGCCCTAAACCCACCTAGAGGAGCCTGTTCTATAATCGATAACCCACGATACACCCGACCACTTCTAGCCAAAACAGCCTACATACCGCCGTCGCCAGCCCACCTCCATGAGAGCACAACAGTGGGCTCAAAAGCCCACCCAGCCGCTAACAAGACAGGTCAAGGTATAGCCAACGAAGTGGAAGCAATGGGCTACATTTTCTAAGATAGAACAACCCTACGAAGGGGGGTATGAAACCCTACCCCACGAAGGCGGATTTAGAAGTAAAGAAGGACAATCAAGCCCTCTTTAAACTGGTCCTAGGGCACGTACACACCGCCCGTCACCCTCCTCACAAGCTCCAACCACACTAACTAAAATACCACAAACCGCCAAAGATGAGGTAAGTCGTAACAAGGTAAGTGTACCGGAAGGTGCACTTAGCACACTCAAGACGTAGCTACAACCCAAAGCATTCAGCTTACACCTGAAAGATGTCTGAGCTACCAGACCGCCTTGAAGCCTACCCTAGCCCCACCAACCAAAATCAACAAACCCACCACCCCACCCAAATAAAACATTTCCCCAAGCCTAGTATAGGAGATAAAAAAGCATAACCAGGGCGCCATAGTGAAAGTACCGCAAGGGAAAGATGAAATAGCAATGACTAACTCCAAGCACCATACAGCAAAGATAAACCCTTGTACCTCTTGCATTATGATCTAGCGAGCATTCCCCAGACAAAGAGCACTTAAGCCTGTCACCCCGAAACCCAAGCGAGCTACTCACAAGCGGCTACTCTGAGCCACAACCCATCCCTGTTGCAAAAGGGTGGGTAGACTTGTTAGTAGTGGTGAAAAGCCTACCGAGCTGGGAGATAGCTGGTTGCCTGTGAGACGAATTTAAGTTCTTCCCCAGCCCCTTCCACCAGGACACCCAACCCCCTATGAAACAGGCTAGGAGCTATTCAAAGGGGGTACAGCCCCTTTAAAAAAGGATACAACCTCCGCCAGCGGATAAACCCAACCCATCCAACCCACCGTGGGCTTTAAAGCAGCCACCCCTAAAGAGTGCGTCAAAGCTCCAAGAAAAAAATTCACAAACCAACGCGACTCCCTACCCCCCAACAGGCTAACCTATCCCCATAGATGAACCAATGCTAGAACGAGTAACCAGGACACCAATCCCCTTAAGCGCCAGCTTACCAACACCATTAACAGCACTCCCTCAACGCTTTTCCCCCCCCCCGACCAAGCATTGAACACACCCTGTTAACCCAACACCGGGGCGCACAAATAGGCCGATTCAAGTCTGCAGAAGGAACTCGGCAAACACAGGGCCCGACTGTTTACCAAAAACATAGCCTTCAGCCAGCCAAGTATTGGAGGTGACGCCTGCCCAGTGACATTACGTTCAACGGCCGCGGTATCCTAACCGTGCAAAGGTAGCGCAATCAATTGTCTCATAAATCGAGACTTGTATGAACGGCATAACGAGGTCCTAACTGTCTCCTGCAGACAATCAGTGAAACTGATCTCCCTGTGCAAAAGCAGGAATACGCCCACTAGACGAGAAGACCCTGTGGAACTTTAAAATCAATAGCCACCACCCACCTCAACCCTAAGCCTAACAGGCCCACCCCGCAACCCTGGCTAACATTTTTCGGTTGGGGCGACCTTGGAGGAAAACAAAACCTCCAAAACCCAGGGTCATCCATCCCTAACCAAGATCCACCTCTCAACGTGCTAACAGCCCACACAGACCCAATAAAATTGAACAATGGACCAAGCTACCCCAGGGATAACAGCGCAATCTCCCCCAAGAGCCCCTATCGACGGGGAGGTTTACGACCTCGATGTTGGATCAGGACACCCTAGTGGTGCAGCCGCTACCAAGGGTTCGTTTGTTCAACGATTAACAGTCCTACGTGATCTGAGTTCAGACCGGAGCAATCCAGGTCGGTTTCTATCTGTGATCGGCTTTCCCCAGTACGAAAGGACCGGAAAAGCAGGGCCAATGCCACAAGCACGCCCTCCCCAACAAGTGATGCCCCCTACTAAATCACCAAGAGGACCCCCACAACCCCACAGAACCATGGCCGCTAGTGTAGCAGAGCCCGGCAAATGCAAAAGACTTAAACCCTTTACCCAGAGGTTCAAATCCTCTCTCTAGCTCCCACCATGACCTCCCCCATCATAGCACTGACCTACATAATCCCAATCCTAATCGCTGTAGCATTTCTCACACTTGTCGAGCGAAAAATCCTAAGCTACATACAATCCCGCAAGGGACCAAACATCGTAGGCCCATTCGGATTATTACAACCCTTGGCCGACGGAGTAAAACTATTCCTCAAGGAGCCAATCCGCCCTACAACCTCCTCCCCTCTCCTATTCATCACAACCCCAATATTAGCCCTCCTCCTAGCACTTACCATCTGAACTCCCCTTCCCCTCCCGTTCCCCCTCACAGACTTAAACCTGGGCCTACTCTTCCTCCTAGCAATATCCAGCCTGGCCGTCTACTCAATCCTATGATCAGGATGGGCCTCCAACTCAAAATATGCCCTAATAGGAGCACTCCGGGCAGTATCACAAACCATCTCCTACGAAGTGACACTAGCCATCATCCTCCTCTCCGTAGTTATACTAAGCGGAGGCTACACCATATCCACACTATCCACAACACAAGAGCCCCTATACCTCCTATTCTCCTCCTGACCTCTCACAATAATATGATACATCTCCACATTAGCCGAAACAAACCGATCCCCCTTCGACCTTACAGAGGGGGAATCTGAGCTGGTCTCCGGCTTCAACGTGGAGTACGCAGCAGGCCCTTTTGCCCTATTCTTCCTAGCCGAATACGCAAACATCATATTAATGAACACCCTAACTGCACTACTATTCCTAAACCCAAGCATACTCAACCCGCCCACAGAACTATTCCCCCTCATTCTGGCCACAAAAACCCTACTCCTCTCATCAAGCTTCCTATGAATCCGTGCCTCCTACCCACGATTCCGATATGACCAACTCATACACCTCCTTTGAAAAAACTTTCTGCCCCTTACACTATCCCTCCACCTCTGACACACCAGCATGCCAATCTCCTACGCGGGCCTACCTCCTTGCCTAAGGAAATGTGCCCGAACAACTTAAGGGTCACTATGATAAAGTGAACATAGAGGTATACCAACCCTCTCATTTCCTACATACCCTTAGAAAAGCAGGAATCGAACCTACACAAAAGGAATCAAAATCCTCCATACTTCCTTTATATTATTTCCTAGTAAGGTCAGCTAACAAAGCTATCGGGCCCATACCCCGAAAATGATGGTTCAACCCCCTCCCCTACTAATGAGCCCCTTCACAAAACTCATCTCTACCATAAGCCTAATCCTAGGAACCACAATCACAATCACAAGTAACCATTGGGTAATGGCTTGAACAGGCTTAGAAATCAACACCCTGGCTATCATCCCCCTAATCTCAAAACCCCACCACCCACGAGCCATCGAAGCCGCAACCAAGTATTTCCTAACACAAGCAGCCGCCTCAGCCCTAGTACTCTTCTCAAGCACCATCAACGCGCTGACCTCCGGACAGTGAGACATCCCACAACTTAGCCACCCTCTATCCAGCCTACTATTAACCTCTGCAATCGCCATCAAACTTGGTCTAGTCCCATTTCACTTCTGATTTCCAGAGACACTCCAAGGAGCCCCCCTCACCACCGCCCTCCTTCTCTCAACAGTAATAAAACTTCCCCCCCTCTCAATCCTCCTACTCACGTCCCACACACTTAACACCACCCTACTCAATACCCTATCCATCATGTCCATTGCTTTGGGGGGCTGAATAGGCCTCAACCAGACACAAGCCCGAAAAATCCTAGCCTTCTCATCCATCTCCCACCTAGGCTGAATAGTCATCATCATTATCTACAACCCAAAACTGACCCTACTAACCTTCTACATCTATGTTCTAATAACAACCTCCATCTTCCTTACCCTAAACACAACCAACGCCCTAAACCTTCACACCCTAATCACCACATGAACCAAAGCTCCCTCACTAAACACAGCCCTGATACTAACCCTCCTATCACTAGCAGGCCTTCCACCCCTTACAGGATTCCTACCAAAATGACTCACCATCCAAGAGCTTATCAAACAAGAAGCCACCACAGCAGCCACAATCATCGCCATACTCTCGCTCCTAGGACTTTTCTTCTACCTCCGCCTAGCTTACTGCTCAACAATCACACTACCTCCAAACTCATCCAACAAGATAAAGCAATGGTCCTCTAAAAAATCAACCAACACTCTAACTCCCACACTCACCTCCTTATCTATCACACTCTTACCACTCTCCCCAATAATCCTAGCCACCATCTAAGAAACTTAGGATAATATTAAACCAAAGGCCTTCAAAGCCTTAAACAAGAGTTAAACTCTCTTAGTTTCTGCCTAAGATCCGCAGGACATTATCCTGCATCCTCTAAATGCAACTCAGATACTTTCATTAAGCTAGGACCTTCTAGACAGGCGGGCTTCGATCCCACAACGCCCTAGTTAACAGCTAGATGCCCAAACCAACGGGCTTCTGTCTAAGACCCTAATGTGGTTTAACACATATCAATGAGCTTGCAACTCAACATGAACTTCACTACAGGGCCGATAAGAAGAGGGATTAAACCTCTGTAAAAAGGACTACAGCCTAACGCTTATATCACTCAGCCATCTTACCACCTTACCTATGACCCTTAATCGATGACTATTCTCAACCAACCACAAAGACATCGGCACCCTATACCTAATCTTTGGCGCATGAGCTGGCATAATTGGCACATCCCTAAGCCTCCTCATCCGCGCAGAACTAGGCCAACCAGGAACCCTACTAGGAGACGACCAGATCTACAACGTAATCGTTACCGCCCATGCCTTCGTAATAATCTTCTTCATAGTCATACCAATTATAATCGGCGGATTCGGAAACTGATTAGTCCCACTTATAATCGGCGCCCCAGACATGGCCTTCCCCCGCATAAACAACATAAGCTTCTGACTACTCCCACCCTCATTTCTCCTCCTACTAGCCTCATCTACAGTAGAGGCAGGCGCAGGCACAGGATGAACTGTATACCCCCCTCTAGCTGGAAACCTAGCCCACGCTGGGGCATCAGTCGACTTAGCCATCTTCTCCTTACACCTAGCAGGCGTATCCTCCATCCTCGGGGCAATCAACTTCATTACCACTGCCATCAACATAAAACCCCCAGCCCTATCTCAATACCAAACCCCCCTATTCGTTTGATCCGTCCTAATTACAGCCGTACTTCTCCTGCTCTCCCTACCAGTCCTAGCTGCCGGAATTACAATACTCCTCACCGACCGCAACCTTAACACCACCTTCTTCGACCCGGCCGGAGGAGGAGACCCAATCCTATACCAACACCTATTCTGATTCTTTGGCCACCCAGAAGTATATATCCTTATCCTCCCAGGATTTGGAATCATCTCCCACGTGGTAGCATACTACTCCGGCAAAAAGGAACCCTTTGGCTATATAGGCATAGTATGAGCCATACTGTCAATCGGGTTCCTAGGATTCATTGTATGAGCCCACCACATGTTCACAGTAGGAATGGACGTAGATACCCGAGCGTACTTCACCTCCGCCACAATAATCATTGCTATCCCAACCGGAATTAAGGTCTTCAGCTGATTAGCCACCCTACACGGAGGCGCCATCAAATGAGACCCCCCTATACTATGAGCCCTAGGGTTTATCTTCCTATTCACCATTGGAGGCCTAACAGGGATCGTCCTAGCAAACTCCTCATTAGACATCGCCCTGCACGACACCTACTACGTAGTTGCACACTTCCACTACGTCCTCTCAATAGGAGCCGTCTTTGCCATCCTGGCAGGATTCACCCACTGATTCCCCCTATTCACCGGATACACTCTAAACCAAACATGAGCCAAAGCCCACTTCGGAGTCATGTTCACAGGAGTGAACCTAACCTTCTTCCCCCAACACTTCCTAGGACTAGCAGGCATGCCCCGACGATACTCGGACTACCCTGACGCCTACACACTATGAAATACCCTGTCCTCCATCGGCTCCCTAATCTCAATAACAGCTGTAATCATACTAACATTTATCATCTGAGAGGCCCTAAGCTCCAAACGAAAAACCCTACAATCAGAACTAGCCCCTACCAACATCGAATGAATCCACGGCTCCCCACCCCCATACCACACCTTTGAAGAACCAGCCTTTGTCCAAGTACAAGAAAGGAAGGAGTCGAACCCTCATACGCTGGTTTCAAGCCAACCGCATACTAAGCCACTTATGCTTCTTTCTTAACTGAGGCGTCAGTAAGCCGATTACATGGCCCTGTCAAAGCCAAACCACAGGTGAAAACCCTGTACACCTCTATCATGGCCAACCACTCACAACTAGGGTTCCAAGACGCCTCCTCCCCGATCATAGAAGAGCTGGTAGAATTCCACGACCATGCCCTCATAGTCGCCCTAACAATCTGCAGCCTAGTCTTATACCTGCTAACACTTATATTAATAGAAAAACTCTCCTCCAACACCATAGACGCCCAAGAAGTTGAACTAATTTGAACAATCCTCCCAGCTATCGTCCTCATCCTACTTGCGCTACCATCCCTACAGATCCTATACATAATAGACGAAATCGACAAGCCAGACCTTACCCTAAAAGCCATCGGACACCAATGATACTGGTCCTACGAATACACAGACTTCAAAGACCTTTCCTTCGACTCATACATAACCCCCACAACAGAACTTCCACTCGGACACTTCCGCCTCCTAGAAGTCGACCATCGAATGGTTGTCCCAACAGAATCCCCAATCCGCATAATTATCACCGCCGACGACGTACTTCACTCATGAGCTGTACCATCCTTAGGAGTAAAAACCGACGCCATCCCAGGACGGCTCAACCAAACATCATTTATCACCACTCGCCCAGGGGTCTTCTACGGCCAATGCTCCGAAATCTGCGGCGCCAACCACAGCTTCATGCCCATCGTAGTAGAATCAACCCCTCTCACCCACTTCGAAACTTGATCCTCCGCACTAACCCCTTAATCATTAAGAAGCTATGCATCAGCACTAGCCTTTTAAGCTAGACAAAGAGGAACGCCCCCTCCTTAATGACATGCCTCAACTCAACCCAAACCCATGATTCCTTACCATACTCCTATCATGACTGACACTCTCCCTAATTATCCAACCAAAAACACTAACATTCCTCCATACAAACCAACCCTCTAACAAAACACCACAATCCACCAAACCCCGCCCCTGATCTTGACCATGAACCTAACCTTCTTTGACCAATTCTCAAGCCCAAGCCTACTAGGAATCCCCCTGATCCTGCTCTCAACCCTATTCCCCGCCCTCCTCCTCCCCTCCCCCAACAACCGATGAATCACCAACCGCACATCCACCTTACAATTATGAGCCATCAACACCATCACCAAGCAACTTATAACCCCCCTAAGCAAGCCAGGCCACAAATGAACCCTCATCCTCACATCCCTAATAACCCTCCTACTAATAATCAACCTCTTAGGCCTGCTCCCCTATACATTTACCCCAACCACCCAATTATCAATAAACATAGCCCTTGCATTCCCCCTCTGACTGGCCACCCTCCTCACAGGCCTACGAAACCAACCAACAGCCTCCCTAGGACACCTCCTACCAGAGGGCACACCAACCCCTCTTATCCCAGCCCTCATCATAATCGAAACCGTTAGTCTATTCATCCGCCCATTCGCCCTAGGAGTCCGCCTCACAGCAAATCTCACCGCAGGGCACCTACTCATCCAACTCATCTCAACAGCTACCATCGCCCTACTCCCCTTAATACCTGCGGTATCAGCCTTCACCGCCACAATCCTCCTCCTCCTAACAATCCTAGAAGTAGCAGTGGCCATCATCCAAGCCTACGTTTTTGTCCTCCTATTAAGCCTCTACCTTCAAGAAAACATCTAATGGCCCACCAAGCACACCCATACCACATAGTAGACCCCAGCCCCTGGCCCATTTTCGGAGCAATTGCTGCACTCCTCACCACATCTGGGTTAATCATATGATTCCACTATAACTCCTCACAACTCCTAACTCTCGGACTCCTATCCATTCTCCTCGTCATACTCCAATGATGACGAGACATTGTACGAGAAAGCACATTCCAAGGACACCACACACCTACAGTCCAAAAAAGCCTACGATATGGAATAGTCCTCTTCATCACATCAGAGGTGTTCTTCTTCCTAGGCTTCTTCTGAGCCTTCTTCCACTCCAGCCTAGCCCCCACCCCAGAGCTAGGCGGCCAGTGACCCCCAACAGGCATCGCCCCCCTAAACCCACTAGAAGTCCCCCTACTCAACACAGCCATTCTACTTGCCTCAGGTATTACTGTCACCTGAGCCCACCACAACATTACAGAAGGGAACCAAAAGCAAGCAACCCAAGCACTCACACTCACCATCTTACTAGGCCTATACTTCACCGCCCTACAAGCAACAGAATATCACGAAGCACCATTTTCAATCGCCGATGGAATTTACGGCTCCACCTTCTTCGTAGCCACAGGATTCCACGGACTGCACGTTATTATCGGATCCTCCTTCCTTCTCGTTTGCCTGACACGACTAATCAAATTCCACTTCACGCCCAACCACCACTTCGGATTCGAAGCCGCCGCCTGATACTGACATTTCGTAGACATTATCTGACTATTCCTCTACATAACCATCTACTGATGAGGATCCTGCTCTCCTAGTATATCCATTACAATAGACTTCCAATCTATAAAATCTGGCGCAGCCCCAGAGAAGAGCAATAAACATAATCGCCCTTATACTTTCACTAACCCTAGCCCTCAGCACAGCCCTAACCATATTAAACCTCTGACTCGCCCAAACAAACCCAGACCCAGAAAAGCTATCCCCCTACGAATGTGGATTCGACCCCCTTGGGTCCGCCCGTCTCCCATTCTCCATCCGATTCTTCCTCAGTAGCCATCCTATTCCTCCTATTCGACCTAGAAATTGCCCTCCTCCTCCCGCTCCCATGAGCCACCCAACTGAAACACCCCACTGCCACCCTAACCTGAACTTCCATTATCATCCTCCTACTAGCCCTAGGCTTAATCTACGAATGAACACAAGGAGGCCTAGAGTGAGCAGAATAAGGAAGTTAGTCTAAAACAAGACAGTTGATTTCGACTCAACAAACCATAGACCCCCTATGACTTTCTCCATGCCCTCCCTCCATCTAAGTTTCTACTTCGCATTCACCCTAAGCAGCCTAGGCCTAGCCTTCCACCGAGCCCACCTCATTTCTGCCCTACTATGCTTAGAGAGCATAATACTCTCAATATACATTGCCCTATCATCCTGACCCATAGAAAACCAAACACCCTCCTCCACCCTCATGCCTATCCTCATACTAACCTTCTCTGCCTGCGAGGCGGGCACAGGATTAGCAACATTAGTAGCCTCCACACGAACCCACGGCTCCGACCACCTACAAAACCTCAACCTCCTTCAATGCTAAAAATCCTCCTTCCCTCAATTATACTACTACCCACAGCCCTCCTGTCTCCCCTAAAATCTTTATGGGTCAACACCACAACACACAGCCTACTAATTGCCACATTAAGCCTACACTGACTAACCCCCTCATACCACCCATACAAAGCACTCACCAAATGAACCGCTATCGACCATACGTCCTCCCCCCTACTAGTACTATCATGCTGACTCACCCCCCTCATAATCCTAGCAAGCCAAGCCCACCTACAACACGAACCCCCTACACGAAAACGAATCTTCGCCTTCACCCTAGTCGCTACACAACCCCTCATCATCCTAGCCTTCTCCGCCACAGAACTTACAATATTCTACACCTTCTTCGAGGCCACACTAATCCCCACCCTAATCCTAATCACACGGTGGGGAAGCCAACCAGAACGCCTAAGCGCAGGCATCTACCTGCTATTCTATACTCTCATCAGCTCCCTCCCACTACTAATCGCAATCCTGTTCCTACACCTTCAAACAGGTACCCTCCACTTTCCTACCCTAAAACTCACCCCCCACCCCATATCTCCCACACCAAACAACCACTGATCCACCATACTCTTCAATACAGCCCTACTCCTAGCCTTCATAGTAAAAGCCCCCTTATACGGCCTCCACCTTTGGCTCCCAAAAGCCCACGTAGAGGCTCCAATTGCAGGATCTATGCTCCTAGCCGCCCTGCTCCTAAAACTAGGAGGGTATGGAATCATACGCATCACACACCTAATAGCCCCCTTCCAAAACAACCTCCTCCATTACCCATTCATAACCCTAGCACTATGAGGAGCTCTAATGACCAGCTCAATCTGCCTACGTCAAATAGACCTTAAATCCCTCATCGCCTACTCCTCCGTAAGCCACATAGGCCTAGTCATCGCTGCAAGCATAATCCAAACGCACTGATCATTCTCCGGAGCCATAATCCTCATAGTCTCCCACGGCCTAACCTCCTCAATACTATTTTGCCTGGCCAACACAAACTATGAACGCACACACAGCCGCATCCTGTTCCTAGCCCAAGGCCTACAACCCCTCCTCCCACTCATAGCCACCTGATGATTACTAGCCAACCTGACAAACATGGCCCTGCCCCCCTCCACAAACCTAATAGCAGAGCTAACCATCATAATCGCACTTTTCAACTGATCCCCCCCTACCATCCTCCTAACTGGACCCGCCACCCTACTAACCGCCCTATACACCCTATTCATACTAACAACCACCCAACGAGGACCCCTATCCCCCCACATCACAACACTCCAAAACTCCACAACACGAGAGCACCTACTAATAGCCCTCCACCTCCTCCCCACACTCCTCTTAATCCTAAAACCTGAACTAATCTCAGGCCCCCTCTCATGCAAGTATAGTTTAAACCAAACATTAGACCGTGACCCTAAAAATAGAAGTTAAACCCTTCTTACCTGCCGAGGGGTGGTTCAACCAACAAGAACTGCTAATTCTTGCATCTGAGCCTAAAATCTCAGCCCCCTTGCTTTTAAAGGATAAGAGTAATCCACTGGTCTTAGGAGCCACCCACCTTGGTGCAAGTCCAAGTAAAAGCAATGGAAACCCCCCAATTACTAACCACCCTCACACTCATTACACTAATAACAACCCTAACCCCCGCACTCCTTCCAATCCTTCTAAAAAACTTCAAAAACTCTCCCAAAACCATTACCCTTAACATCAAAGCTGCCTTCCTAGTTAGCCTAGCGCCAATAACCCTCTTCATGCAATCCGGACTAGACAATGTAACCTCACATTGAGAATGAAAATTCACCATAACCTTTAAAATCCCCCTTAGCCTCAAAATAGACCAATACTCCATACTTTTTCTCCCCATTGCCCTATTTGTAACCTGATCTATCCTACAATTCGCAATATCCTATATAGCCTCAGACCCACATGTCACAAAATTCTTCTCCTACCTAACAACTTTCCTGGCCGCAATACTGACCCTAACCCTCGCCAACAACCTATTCCTCCTCTTCATCGGCTGAGAAGGAGTCGGCATTATGTCCTTCCTACTAATCAGTTGATGACATGGACGGGCAGAAGCCAACACCGCAGCCCTACAGGCCGTACTCTACAACCGAATCGGAGATATCGGACTCATCCTAAGCATAGCCTGACTCGCCTCCACCACAAACACATGAGAATTACAACATATACTCTCACCCACAAAAACACCAACCCTACCCCTCTTAGGCCTCATCCTAGCCGCTACCGGAAAGTCCGCTCAATTTGGCCTCCACCCCTGACTGCCTGCCGCCATAGAAGGCCCCACCCCAGTCTCCGCCCTACTCCACTCAAGCACAATAGTGGTTGCCGGGGTCTTCCTACTCATTCGCACCCATCCCATATTCACCAACAACAAAGAAGCCCTCACCCTATGCTTGTGCCTAGGGGCCATCTCCACATTATTCGCCGCCACCTGTGCCCTCACCCAAAACGACATCAAAAAAATCATTGCCTTCTCAACATCAAGCCAACTCGGATTAATAATAGTCACCATCGGACTCAACCTCCCACAACTTGCCTTCCTTCACATCTCAACCCACGCCTTCTTCAAAGCCATACTCTTCCTATGTTCTGGGTCAATCATCCACAGCCTAAGTGGAGAGCAAGACATTCGAAAAATAGGCGGGCTGCAAAAAATACTACCAACAACAACCTCCTGCCTAACAGCAGGAAACCTTGCACTAATAGGGACCCCCTTCCTTGCCGGATTCTTCTCAAAAGATCTCATTATCGAAAGCCTAAACACTTCCCACTTGAACGCCTGAGCGCTCCTACTGACACTTCTAGCCACAACCTTTACTGCCACTTACAGCCTTCGAATGATAATCCTAGTGCAAGCAGAACACACCCGTATACCAACAATCGCCCCAATAAACGAAAACAACCCACAAATCACAAACCCACTCACCCGCCTCGCCCTAGGTAGCATCACAGCCGGCCTTTTCATCACCTCCTACACAACCCCAACACAAACTCCCCCAATAACTATACCTCTTCTCACAAAGACCGCAGCCATTCTTGCAACCCTCCTAGGGACCATTCTTGCCTGAGAACTCACAACCGCAACCCACACCATAAGCACACCAAAACAAAACCCCTACCTAAACTTCTCCTCCACCCTAGGATACTTCAACCCCCTAACCCACCGCCTAAGCTCCAAAGCCCTCTTAAACCTAGGACAAATAATCGCCAACCACCTAATAGACCTATCCTGATATAAGAAAGTAGGCCCGGAAGGCCTTGCCAACCTACAGACCACAACAACCAAAACCTCTACCTCACTACACAAAGGATTAATCAAAGCATATTTAGGATCATCCGCACTATCCATCCTAATCACCCTAACACTATTATAACCCACAAAACCTAATGGCCCCCAACCTACGAAAGTCTCACCCCCTACTAAAAATAGTAAACAGCTCCCTCATTGATTTACCAACCCCCCCAAACATCTCCGCCTGATGAAACTTTGGCTCCCTCCTAGGGATCTGCCTAGCCACACAAATCCTAACCGGCCTCCTTCTAGCCGCCCACTATACCGCAGACACCACCTTAGCATTCTCATCTGTAGCCAACACCTGCCGAAATGTCCAATACGGATGACTAATCCGCAACCTCCATGCAAACGGAGCCTCCCTATTCTTTATCTGCATCTACCTACACATCGCTCGAGGTCTCTACTACGGCTCATACCTGTTTAAAGAAACCTGGAACACAGGCGTTATCCTCCTACTAACCCTCATAGCAACAGCCTTCGTCGGCTATGTCCTACCATGAGGCCAAATATCCTTCTGAGGAGCCACAGTCATCACAAACCTATTTTCCGCCATCCCCTACATCGGACAAACGCTGGTAGAATGAGCCTGAGGCGGCTTCTCCGTAGACAATCCAACCCTAACCCGATTCTTCGCCCTACACTTCCTACTCCCGTTCATAATTGCCGGCCTAGTCCTAATCCACCTAACCTTCCTCCACGAATCAGGATCCAACAACCCCCTAGGCATTTCATCCAACTCTGACAAAATCCCATTCCACCCCTACTTCTCCCTAAAAGACATCCTAGGGTTCATAATCATACTTTGCCTACTCTCCACCTTAGCCCTATTCTCACCAAACCTCCTGGGAGACCCCGAAAACTTTACCCCAGCAAATCCCCTAGTAACCCCCCCACACATTAAACCAGAATGATATTTCCTATTCGCATATGCTATCCTCCGCTCAATCCCCAACAAACTTGGAGGCGTCCTAGCCCTGGCCGCCTCCGTACTAATCCTATTCTTAAGCCCCCTCCTCCACAAATCCAAACAACGGACCCTAGCCTTCCGCCCCTTCTCGCAACTCCTGTTCTGGGCCCTAGCCGCCAACCTACTAGTTCTAACGTGAGTAGGAAGCCAGCCAGTAGAACACCCCTTCATCATCATCGGACAGTTAGCTTCCCTAACCTACTTCGCCATTATCCTAATCCTATTCCCCATCACCTCCTCCCTAGAAAACAAAATCCTCAACTAACTCTAGTAGTTTAGAAAAACATTGGTCTTGTAAACCAAAGAACGAAGGTTTCCCCCTTCCTAGAGTCCGCCTCAGAAAAAGAGGACTAAACCTCTATCACCAACTCCCAAAGCTGGCATTCTTCATTAAACTATTTTCTGACCCTAAACCGCCCGAATCGCCCCACGAGACAACCCCCGCACAAGCTCAAGAGCAACAAACAGGGTCAACAACAGACCTCAACCAGCCACCAAAAACAGGCCGGCCCCGCAAGAATAAAACAAAGCCGCCCCACAAAAATCCAACCGAACAACAAACACCCCGACACTATCCACAGTAGCCGCCCCAAATCCCTCCCCCCACCCAAAAACAACAAACCCTACACCCACGCCCAAGGCAACCCCCAAAGCATATCCCACAGTACGCCAACCTCCCAACACCTGAGGAAACGGATCCGCTGCCAAAGACACCGAATACACAAAAACCACCAACATCCCTCCCAAATATACCATAAAAAGCACTAGCGACATAAAAGAGGCCCCCAAACTCACTAACCACCCACAAGCAACAACAGACCCAAAAACCAACCCAACAACTCCATAGTATGGGGAAGGGTTGGAGGCTACCAACAACGCAGCCAAAACAAAACCAACCCCCAAAAACAACACAAGGTAGGCCATTGGTTCTCACTTGGTCTTATCCAAGGTCTATGGCCTGAAAAACCATCGTTGACACTCAACTATAAGAACCATACATAGCCTAACACACTCGACGCCCCCCCTACCCCCCCACAACTATGCGGGGCTCAATTTTCATTGGCTATGTATTTCGTGCATACATAATAGTCCCTTATACATTATATTTAATTCTCTAGGACTATTTAATGTATGTACTACCTCATAAATTGCAATATAGGACACTACCTTCTTTTACACGGTCCTACCACAAGGATAAAGGGCCTAATTTTCCTCCACCGAAACTCCAAACGGATAGTAAAATGTCCTCCCCTCTCCTACCAACGATACATGGAATGTAATTGTACTCCAAAGGAACCGAAATGAAGGAGGATAGAAACTGTTACCTTTTACACTCCTTGGTCCAAAATACGGAAGTGCTCTAAGTACCAGTGCGACCGAATGGTCTATGCGCATCACCCGTGGACGATAATCGTTTCTCGGGAACTAGTTTCAGGTAACCGGTTATTTATTGATCGGGCACCTCACGAGAACCCCGCTACCCGGCGGCCACAGCGTATGGACTTACTAGCTTCAGGCCCACACATTTAAAAACCTTGCGCTTTTGCGCCTCTTTGCCTAGCTTCAGGTACCTTCTTTCCCCCTACACCCTCGCACTACTTGCACTTTTGCGCCTCTGGTTCCTCGGTCAGGGCCATGAACCTAATAATTACGCACACTGTTATCTTCACAGATTCATCTGTGACAGGCTTCAGGTACACTCTGCTTCGTAATCTCGTCATTTTCTGATTCTTTTGGCTTTAGCTCCTTTTTTCTCTCTCCTTTCCCTGCGCATTTCCAGTGCTGACGAAGAATCCTTCAAGTGGGCAGTGAACATAACTGGCATGCGGCCTATTTCTCATCCTCAAGCGCCAAGTTAATGATATGGTCGTAATATTAGCCGGGACCCAACCTAACACTGATGCACTTTGCCTAGCATTTGGTTATGGTATTATCACATACTTCTATTATGTTGTTATTCGATTAATGGTTTAGGGACATGATTTTTAGTTTTCAACTTTACTCAAATTCCGATTCACACAAAAAACTGCTCAGGATTTCAATATGACTTAACAAACTGTCATAAAAAAAAGGCAAAATTCACCGCCTAATTTCCCATTCTCAACAAAACCACCGCCCAACTTTCAATTCACATCAAACCCAAAATCACTCTATTTACTTAACAATCCTACCCCGCGCTCACCAACAAAAACAAAACAAACTAAAACGTGTCCA